CATCATTATTGTATATTCTTTCATATGTATAGCGCAACCTAATACTTGTTTTTCAAGTTTTGAATCTTTGACTTTTTATAAATCGAAATATTTAATATTAAAATAATAATAATAAAATAACTCTTGACAGTAATATATGTTGTATATGTAAATCCTAGATATGACAATATGCGGAATTCATCCATTAAAATGAAAAACAAGGGGGGGGGTTGAAAAAGTAATGAATAGATGGGACGCATAACCGGATATGCTAAAATAAAAATACGAAAAAAAAGCTAATGAGATCGAATAATAAAGAATAAATAGAGTTCCGTTTCGAATTCGCTAGATAAAACAAAGTCTTGCCTGTTATGATAAATAAATCAAAGACTTTACGCAACATTTTTATTTTTTATTCATATATATATATTTTTTTAACTAGGTTTCGGTTAGTTGAGCTTGAAAATGACTATTCCTTCATTGAAATTGAATAAGTAAAAATTTTAATTGCACATTCGCTTGGGCGGTACCAACGAAATTGAGTGCTTACTCCCATTTATTTTTGAATTAACCGATCAATTTGCTATCGAAGATTTTTTCTGTATTCGAAAAATTTCGCAACAAAATTTAACATATTTTTTTATTATGAGAATAAATCCTACTACTTCGGATCCAGAGGTTTCGATACGTGAAAAAAACAACCTGGGACGTATCGCCCAAATCATCGGCCCGGTACTGGATGTAGCCTTTCCCCCGGGCAAGATGCCTAATATTTACAATGCTCTGGTGGTTAAGGGTCGAGATACTCTTGGTCAAGAAATTAATGTGACTTGTGAAGTACAGCAATTATTAGGAAATAATCGAGTTAGAGCTGTAGCTATGAGTGCGACAGAGGGTTTAAAGAGAGGAATGGACGTGGTTGATATGGGAAATCCTCTAAGTGTTCCAGTCGGCGGCGCGACTCTAGGACGAATTTTCAACGTGCTTGGGGAACCTGTTGATAATTTAGGTCCTGTCGATACTCGCACAACATCTCCTATCCATAAATCCGCGCCTGCTTTTATACAATTAGATACAAAATTATCTATTTTTGAAACAGGAATTAAAGTAGTAGATCTTTTGGCTCCTTATCGTCGTGGGGGAAAAATTGGACTATTCGGTGGGGCTGGCGTGGGTAAAACAGTACTAATTATGGAATTGATCAACAACATTGCCAAAGCTCATGGTGGTGTATCCGTATTTGGTGGAGTAGGCGAACGGACTCGTGAAGGAAATGATCTTTACATGGAAATGAAAGAATCTGGAGTCATTAATGAACAAAATCTTGCAGAATCAAAAGTGGCCCTAGTCTACGGTCAGATGAATGAACCGCCGGGAGCTCGTATGAGAGTAGGTCTGACTGCCTTAACTATGGCAGAATATTTCCGAGATGTTAATGAGCAAGACGTACTTCTATTTATCGACAATATCTTCCGTTTCGTACAAGCAGGATCCGAAGTATCCGCTTTATTGGGTAGAATGCCTTCTGCTGTGGGTTATCAACCCACCCTTAGTACCGAAATGGGTTCTTTACAAGAAAGAATTACTTCTACGAAAAAAGGGTCCATAACCTCTATTCAAGCAGTTTATGTACCTGCAGACGATTTGACTGACCCCGCTCCTGCCACCACATTTGCACATTTAGATGCGACTACCGTACTATCAAGAGGATTAGCTGCCAAAGGTATCTATCCAGCGGTAGATCCTTTAGATTCAACGTCAACTATGCTACAACCTCGAATCGTTGGTGAGGAACATTATGAAACTGCGCAACAAGTCAAGCAAACTTTACAACGTTACAAGGAGCTTCAGGACATTATAGCTATCCTGGGGTTGGACGAATTATCCGAAGAGGATCGCTTAACCGTAGCAAGAGCACGAAAAATTGAGCGTTTCTTATCACAACCTTTTTTCGTAGCAGAAGTATTTACGGGTTCTCCGGGAAAATATGTTGGTCTAGCGGAAACAATTAGAGGGTTTAAATTGATCCTTTCCGGAGAATTTGATTCTCTTCCTGAACAGGCCTTTTACTTAGTGGGTAACATCGATGAAGCTACTGCGAAGGCTACGAACTTAGAAATGGGGAGTAAATTGAAGAAATGACCTTAAATCTTAGTGTACTGACTCCGAATCGAATTGTTTGGGATTCAGAAGTAAAAGAAATCATTTTATCTACTAATAGTGGACAAATTGGCGTATTACCAAATCACGCGCCGATTGCCACAGCTGTTGATATAGGTATTTTGAAAATACGCCTTAATAACCAATGGTTAACGATGGCTCTGATGGGCGGTTTTGCTAGAATAGGCAATAATGAAATAACTATTTTAGTAAACGATGCGGAGAAGAATAGTGACATTGATCCACAAGAAGCTCAGCAAACTCTTGAAATAGCAGAAGCTAACTTGAGAAAAGCCGAAGGCAAGAGACAAACAATTGAGGCAAATCTAGCTCTCAGACGAGCTCGGACACGAGTCGAGGC